ATAAAATCAAAGAACTAAGATATTCTTTCTATTGAGGAGATCCGTTTTGAGTCATTATCTATATTGAATTCCTGATCAATTGATTTTTTCTATTTTTTTCTTATTTTTCTTATATTTCTTATACATATTTTTACATATTTTATTATATATAATATATTTATACTATAATAAATATATATCTCTTAGTATAAATATATACCTTTACTTTTATTTTATTTAAATTATTTTATCTAAATATTAAATACTTTGTTTAAGTTTAAATTTTAATAGCTATTTAAAAAATTTCTATTATTTATTAGAATATTTTAGAATATTTCGAATTTCTATTTTAATAATATAATAAAATAATATTTTTTTTATTAAAATAGAATAATATAATAAAATAAATAATAATAATAAAGTTAAATAAGATTAAATAAATAAAAATAAAATGAAAAAAGAAAATAAAGAGAAGAAGGTGGATTTTTATCAATCTTTATTTCACGTGTTACATCACATAACAAATTTTCAATTTGGAATTAGGAGAGATGGCTGAGTGGACTAAAGCGGCGGATTGCTAATCCGTTGTACGAATTATTTGTACCGAGGGTTCGAATCCCTCTCTTTCCGCTTTCTCTGATCACTTGGTATTTTCGAATTCGAAAAGATTCTCATCCCTTGATTTTATCATAGTTAAATGTATGAAACAAATAAGATTATTAAGAATTAATTTAGAAAAAAGCAAAAAAAACTAGAAATTTTTTATTCCTCACGTCCAGGATTGCGTCCTGGATCATTAGATAAGAATCCAAAGATAAAAAGGGAAACAAAGAATATCACTACTGTGTAAACAAAGAGTTTGAGAGTAAGCATTACACAATCTCCAAGATCATTTTTTTTTGAAAAAGGGGAATAGATTGCCTATTTTTTACCACATATACCATTTTTTTTTTGTTTTGACACCCCAAAAAATGAAAAATAAGACGAATTTATTTGTAATAAGATTTTGATTCATTCGTTACCCGAAATTTCTTGTCATATCAATAATTAGGTATTGTGGAGTACCTAATAGTCCATACTCACCGGAAGGTCAGAACGGGGAAAAGGCTGATCCAAATTCATCGCTGCGGTTATTCATTCAATATACAAGAATTTCCATTTTTGAATCGAGGGTTCGTAATGTAAGACTTATCTGATCTTATCAATTTTTAGAATTTTTTTTATCGAATACATCATCAATTTAGCAGAGTATTAAAGATTTCATCGAAAACTTACAGTGGCTTGCCAAACAAAGGCTAAGAGAAAAAAGAGTACAGGTATGACAGGCATAACATCTACGATTGGATTGAAAATGGCATAAGCTTCGGGCAATTTGGCGAAGAAAAAACTACTCGAATAAAGGACAGAATTAAGACAGATACCGATTAAACTAAAGATATTAAGCATAACAAGCATTTCGTTCTTGTGGATTAGATAATTTTGAGTTATTTTTATAAGGGAAAAATGAAAAAGGCAGATCAAGAAATCCTTCTTTTTCTTCGGTTCGGACTTTCCCAAATAAAAAATCCCTCCCCCCATTATCATTCTAAAATGAGAATATAAGGAATTCAACTTTCATACAATATCTTAATTGAATTCTATGTAATGATCAATGAATTTTTTTGATTCTATATCTACATGTCTTGAATCCTAGCAACAAAATATCCCATATGTTTTTGTGTATTTGGGTTGGGATTGACGAATAACCAATACCAATATTAGTGTTGATTAATATCGAATAGAAATCAAAATGGGGCGTGGCCAAGCGGTAAGGCAGCGGGTTTTGGTCCCGTTATTCGGAGGTTCGAATCCTTCCGTCCCAGATCGTTTTTCATGAAACGAAAGATGGGATCACACTGCATTCCACATGAAACAATAATTTGTTAAAGGGAAAAATCTTTTCTTATTAATTTTCAGAATGGTTCTAAGAATCATATCTGAGAATTCGTTTGGTTTCTCACAAACGGAATCAAGTGTCAAATGTGGGTAAAATTGAATATCTTTATTTTCATTCAATTCATATGATAGAATATGGGGTTAAATTAAATAAATTCGATCCTTGCTGACCCTTATACGGATAAATACTTATTTATCCATAGATAGAAATATTATATACCGGTTGAACCAATGACTATTCATGATTTTATATTGAATCAATTCCATACCGCTTTGAAATTTCAATTAGAGGAATGTTATGGTAAAACTTCGTTTGAAACGATGTGGTAGAAAGCAACGTGCGACTTGAAGGACATGGTCGGCTGTGGATTTTTACATCCGCCATCTTCTATAGTAATGAAGATGCTCTTGGCTCGACATAGTTTGTTCTGTTCTGCCCGGAACCTAATTTGTGTTGGGTTATAAGTAAATAGTACATGATGAAGCTCGAGAAGAAAGGATTGATTCATTTTTCAAGGGAAAGAATCTAGGGTTAGTGAAAATCAATAAGTTAGACCAACTCTGTAAGTATATCCTCACTATATATAAATTCTAAATCGAAAGGTTCAAATTCAGAACAAGTTTGAAAAGTCAAATTTTCCTAAATTGGTAAAACTATTTCGATGAAAAGTGTATCACAAGGGAATCAATCATTCATATTCTATTTATATAGAAAGAAATAACAAAAAAAGGTATGTTGCTGCCATTTTGAAAGGAATAAGGATCCCCGAGGTAATGTCTAAACCCAATGATTTCACAAAGCAAGGATAAAGGATTCCGAAACAAGGAAACACTATTTTCAATTGTCTCAACAATTGGATCAGACTGAGGAATAAAAATAGATTCGAAATGAGACAAACAAAAGAGTTTAGAGACGGCTCAATAAATGTCTAAGGATTCTCTTGTCAGAATTACCCAACTTGAGTTATGAGTATGAATGAGATTTCTTCCTTTTTCTGTAAGGAAGAAGAAAAAAGTACTCAATTCAAATTATAGTAAAATTCATGATTTTATGGATCCACTTGCTATTATATACAGAAATTGGAATCATTTTTCTCGAGCCGTATGAGGAAAAAACCTCCTATACGTTTCTAGGGGGGGCATTGTTTATTTACATCTATCCCAATGAGCCATCTATCGAATCGTTGCAATTGATGTTCGATTCCGAAGAGAAGGAAGAGATCTTCGAAAAGTAGGTTTTTACAATCCGATAAAGAATCAAACTTATTTAAATGTTCCTGCTATTCTATATTTCCTTGAAAAAGGTGCTCAACCTACAGGAACTGTTTATGATATTTTAAAGAAGGCAGAATTCTTTAAAGAAAGAACTTTGAGTTAATTAAAGGAAAAAACAAAATTATTAAATAAATAAAATAAAGTAGGGAAGGGTAACTAGTATCTATCCTTGTGTAATTATTTCTATTTACACACCATTTTCCTTTTTCTTGCTTTATTCATATTTTGGTGGGGGAATTGAATTTAACAACAAACAAGGGGTTAAGCTTGCTTATCGTACTTTTATTGATTGAATAAACCGGGGATTTTTTATTTACCTTTTCCTTAATTTTTTCCATTCCAATTTCTTATTTATGTTGTGCCAATCCAACACAAGTCTTTATTTTATTTACTTGATTTACTTTCTCAACATTGCTTTTATATTGACAATGGTGTATCGAACAAATATAATTCGATCGTAGATAAATAGGGCTGTTTATCCCCACCCCATATTGATTTTTTTTGTTTCTTTCACTCAAATGATGGGTTTGCCTTGCTGCATTTACTCTCATACAAGATGTATTTTCTTAGGGAAAATCAAAAAAGAATTTGATAAAAAATGGGTGGTCTGCCATAATTTTTACATTTCGATTAGGAATATTTTTAATCCGATCTGCTAACTTTGGTATTTTGTGTTTCTAATTGATCAGAAAATCTTTCTTTTCGATGTGTTGCTAGTTCAATGTTTTGATAGGGTCGTGCAGTGCAATTCAATTGATTTTTATATTTTGATCGTATCTACATATCCTATTTATCCGGGTTGCTAACTCAACGGTAGAGTACTCGGCTTTTAAGTGCGACTATGATCTTTTACACATTTGGATGAAGCAACAAATTCGTCCAGACTATTGGTATAGTCTATAAGACCACGACTGATCCTCAAGGGTAATGAATGGAAAAAACAGCATGTCGTAATAAAATTGAAAATCTAATAAAATAAATTTATTATTTTATTAGATTTTCAATTTTATTAATTTATTTAATTTGAAATGAAAGTCAAAGTTAAAGTAGAACTTTGAGTTTATCCTTACCGGATCATTACAGTTCCAAAAGATTGTTTTGATTTTTGGAAGGGGACAAAAGAAATTCACATTTACAGTTGGGTCTAGTGAATAAATGGATAGAGCTCTATGGCTCCAATTCTGGTAAAATAAAAAGCAACGAGCTTATGTTCTTAATTGGAATGATTACCCGATCTAATTAGACGTTAAAAATGAATTAGTGCCTAATGCGGGAAAGAGTGGGTTCTCCTGTGAGTGAACCATTGATTTTTCTTTTTTTTTCAGAATCCTAATTATTCTTTATTATGGATTGTAGACGGATGTGTAGAAGAAACAGTATATTGATAAATAGAATTTATTCCAAAGTCAAAAGAGCGATTGGGTTGCAAAAATAAAGGATTTTTTCTCCTGTTGTAATTATAACGAACATAAACCAATTGGATAGAAAAGGAAGGTAAAAAGATCTGTTGATTGGACTCCCTCTTTCTTTTCCGGGGTATATATTTTTTTCTTACTATACTATATACATAATACAATACATAATACCCTGTTCTGACCATATTGCACTATGTATATATCATTTGATAAACCAAGAAAAACCTCCTGCCTCTGGCTCAAGTAGAAATGTAAATGGAAGAATTACAAGGATATTTAGAAAAAGATAGATCTCGGCAACAACACTTCCTATATCCGTTTCTTTTTCAGGAGTATATTTATGCGTTTGCTCATGATCATGGTTTAAATGATTCAATTTTTTACGAACCCGTGGAA